GAATAATGATATTGCCATAAATGAAGAAAATAATATTTCCATTTATTAATCAGAATAGGCGTATTATTTGAAGAAAGAATTGATTTTCCTTGATATCTAACATAATGCATAAAAGGATCTTTATGCATAAAAGGATCTTTGCATAACTCCAAGATGTCCCGAAATTCATTATGAATAAATACTTTGACAAGATTTTTTATTTTTATAAAAAAATATATTCGTTGAAAAAAGAATCCAGAAAATGTTGAACGTAAATGAAAAGATTGATTACGAAGAAAAAAAAAGATGGATTCGTATTCACATATATGAAAATTATATAGGAACAAGAAAAATCTTGGATTGGTTTTTGAAAAAAACCAATTCTTTTGAAGAATAAACCTATTCCAATTACAATACTCATAGAGAAAGAAACGTAAGAAATGCAAAGAAGAGGCATCCTTCAACCAGTAACGTAGGGTTTGCACCAAGATCTCTAGATGGATGTGATAGGGTATTAGTACATTTGACACAGAATCTAAATGGGACAATTTGTCCTCTAAAAAAGAAAATATTGAATGAATTGATCGTAAATTACGAAATTGATCTACCTCTTTCCTTTCTAAGGAAAAGAATAATCGAAAAAAAAATGGAATTTCCACAGTGACTGCAAATGCCTCGGATAGAATTTGCGAATACAAATTCTTGTTGAAAGCAAAAAACCTATTTTGTCTAGAATCAGTATCCACCAAAATAATCAAAGGATTCTGTTGATACATTCGAATAATTAAACGTTTAACAATTATTGAACTAATTCTTTTGTCATAACCCACATTTTCTAACCAAATAGATCTAATTGATCTCTTTAAAACATGATGAGCAAGTGTATAAATATACTCCTGAAAAAGGAGTGGGTATAGGAAGTTGTGTTGCCAAGATCTATTTAGGTCTAAATATCCTTGAAATTGATCCATTGGAAATTGGATTGGAATCAAAAGAAACAGAAAGTAGTCCATTTATTGATTATGAAACGATATATATAGTGCGATGCAGTCAAAACAAAGCGTTATAGTAAGAAAATACTATATATCTCGGAGACAGGTAGACTCATCAACAGACTCTCTATCCTCTCTTTCAATCTAAATAGTTTATATTTGTTTCTAGGATAACAAAACAAGATGGGTTAGAAATCCTTTATTTTTCAAACCAATCGCTCTTTTGATTTTTGAAAATCAATATATTTATCAATATGCTGCTTCTTCTACACATTTATGTACAACCCAGAATAGGACATAACTAATAATTAGGACTTATTTGATTAATAAAAACGAAAATAGATAAGATACTATAATCATGCACTCAAGTAGAATTCTTCCCCCGTACTGGGCACTAATATATTTTTAACGTCTAATTAGATCGAGTAATCATTCCAATTTAGAACAAAAGCTCGTTGCTCTTTTTCCTTATAAAAACTGAAATTGAAGTCGGAAAACTCTATCCATTTATTCATTCGACCCCATTCTGATTCTGAATTAATTTCATTTTTTCGCACTCCCAAGTTTTAGAACCGATCCAGTTAAAGTAAAACTGAAACATTCTCAGAATTCTCTATTCATACGACATGCTGTTTTTTCCAGTCATTCCTTTCAGGATCAGTCGTGGTCTTACAAAGTCTACCAAAGGTATGAATGAATCCCTTACTTCATTGAAGTGTGTAAAAGATGCTAGCCGCACTTAAAAGCCGAGTACTCTACCGTTGAGTTAGCAACCCGAAGAACAAAAAATTGGCAATGTTTGGTTGGATAAAAAACTAAAGAGATAAAATTGAACAACACAATCAAAACATCAAACTAGCAAAAAATCCATCGAAAATTTTCAATTCTGAAATTATTATTAATTTCATAAATTCCCATTTATTTAAGAGTCAAAAAGAGAATATTTTGCAGATAAAAATCAAAATAAAAGAAATCAAAAATCTAGGCAAAATCTTTTCAAGTAAAAAAAAAGTGAGGAAATGGATCCGTTTATCCACGATCGAATTATATTTGCTCAATAGACTCTTGTCAATATATAAAAAGACATGGTAAAAAAAAGTGTTAAGAAACAAAAAGAGGGAGGGAGAGGGGGATCTACTAGAAAAAAGTTATAAAACTAAATCAAAATTTCCCCCTTATCCTTTTTTTTATTAATTGAATTTCTTACGAAATTTATAAAAAACCCCCGCCCTTTTGAAAATATCAAAAAGAGTTCCTGTAGGTTGAGCACCCTTTTCAAGAAAATATAAAATAGCAGGAATATTCAAATAGGTTTGACTATTTATAGGATCATAAAAACCCATTTTACACAGATCTTTTCCTTCTCTTCGGGATCGACCATCGATTGCAACAATTCGATAAACAGCTCATTGGGATCGATGTAGACAAACTCTAACTCCCCCCAGAAACGTATACGAAGTTTTCGCCTCGTACGGCTCGAGAAATTGAAGTGATGTCTATATATACAAGGTCAAATAGATCCATAAAGAAATTAGACTAATATTAAGTATTAAGAAATATTCAAAAATAATAATATTATTTGATTTTATATCAATAGAAAAAAAAACACACACATTTTTCTCCTCATAACTCAAGTTGGATAACTATGAAATAGCTCAAAAGAAAATTAGAAAAGCCTATTCATTTCATTTTTTGAGTAGTCTCTAATCCATCTTTTTTTGTCCCCATTAAAACAAAATAGATTTTGACCCTTCGTTCTTAATCTAGTTGTCGAGACAAATCAAAAAGGGGGATTTTCTTGTTCCAAGATACTTTATCTTTACCGTGAATCATTGGGTTTAGACATTACTTCGGTGACTTAAAATCGTTTGAAAATGGCAGCAACATGCCCCCTTTTATGCTTTTTTTCTATAAAAATAAAAGATTCATAGAAAAGAGAGTATCACACGTAAAAAAATCACTATACTTACAAAGTTGTTAAAACTTATTAATTAGCACTAACCCTAGATTCCTTGCCCCTGAGAAAAGAATCAATAGTTTCGACTCGAGCTACATCACGTACTATCTTACACTACAATCCAAAAAAAAAACCAAGGTTCTGGTTCTGGTGTAAGAGAACAAAAGATGTCGAGCCAAGAGCACATTTATAATTCAAATGGTGGATCTAAGAATCCACGGACGATCCCGTCTGTCAAGCCGCACGTTGCTTTCTACCACATCGTTTCAAACGAAGTTTTACCATAACATCCCCCCGGGTTTTAACTGGTATGTAATTGATTCAATTATGGAATCACGAATAGTCATTTGTTCGTTCGTTACAGTTATTCCATAGGAATGCATATTTTATTTTTTTCAATTTCTATGAATGACTGCTTTTTTTACGAAGTCATAGCAAAAATAAAATTTCATACCAATTTTTCTTTTTTCATTTTATTGACTGAATTGCAATATGCTATTTTTTATTTTCTTTCTAAAGAAAAAAGACCAATTTATCAATCCGAAATCGAAACAGAAAGATTCGAAAATCAAATATTAGGAATTTATAAATTTTTGTTATTGAATCCACATTCCATCTTCAGAGGATCAAATACTTATAAAAAAGCAAAAAAATTCATGATTTTCTTTTACAAGTAGTTTCGGCTGACTGAGCGGGTTAAATAACGCTTAGTTAAATAAACTAAATATAAATTAGGGGAATCAAATAGAAATATAGGATCTATGAATTACTTATTATTCCATACATTTTGATACATTGAAAATTCGATTTTGATATTTTTATCAAATACTTAAAAGGTTCAAAGAAAATACATAATGTATAACATTTTTTCTTACTAACTTATTCTATTCATTTCATCTGCTTAATTTCATATAATTTGTATTAGACCAGGTATTGAAATGAGTGTGTTCGATTATTAATCGTTATAATAGTTATATGAGAGGTTAAGGCTTTTCAACTAACTAATTTCTTTTAGCTTAACTTAAGTAATAATAATATTAACTACTCTATACTCTATTCTAAGAGTATAGATCGAATAAAGGGGGGGACGGGGGGGTTCAATCTGTTGTTAATTTGTTTGAAATTGATTTCAAATTCTTGAAATCTATAGCTCCTATGTTATCCAAATCACAACTTGATTCAGATCCATTTATGACAATCTTTCGTTATTCTCAAAATATCTAAATATCTATATTCTTTCTTTCTAGATATAAAATAGAAAAAGGTATCCCCTGGGACGGAAGGATTCGAACCTCCGAATAGCGGGACCAAAACCCGTTGCCTTACCACTTGGCCACGCCCCATTTGTCTTTCTGTTCAATCAATACTAATAAACATTAGTATTAGTACTGGTTGTTCGTCAATTCCAATCAAAAAATCGATTGTTCCGAGGATTTTGACACGTAGAGCGCGAGAGAAAAATGAATTTATTGATCATTAGATAGAATTTAATTAAAATATTGTCTAAAATACGATTTCTTCTATTCTTTTATTTTGAAAACTCACCCAATTTAAAACTGTTTGATTTTCAAAATCAAAATTTTTAGTTTTCTTTTTCTATTTTAACAGATATCCACTAAAACTCAATCAAAATGAAATTATCTCCAAGTTCAATACAGGAAAAAAATGTTTATTATGCTTAATATCTTTAGTTTGATCTACTTCTGTTTTCATTTCACCCTTTATTTGAATTCAAGTAGTTTTTTAGTAGTCAAATTGCCAGAGGCCTACGCTTTTTTGAATCCTATCGTAGATATTATGCCAGTAATACCCCTTCTGTTTTTTCTATTAGCCTTTGTTTGGCAAGCTGCTGTAAGTTTTCGATAAGATGCTGAGTAATGTAATAGACATTATTTATCCGAGAAAGAAAATGCTAATAATTATTCGATAAACTTTATAATATGAACCCTCGATTCAAACGATTGATAATTGGAATTATTTTCTCATTCTGATTCTTTTTAGAAACTTTGCTTTTGAATTTATTTCATTCTTTGATTTAGTGAAACCCCCCTTTGAGCCCCCTAATAGGGGGTAGTAAAGAATTTTTTTTTTTTGAGATCAACCCACTTTTATTGCAAATACATTTTTGAGTTCTTTTTCTAGAAACCGTTTTGTTTATTGGTGTCGAAATAGGATATGTGGTAGAAAAAAGGATAATCTATTCTCTCTCTTTTTTTTTTCAAAAAATGCTTGGAGATTGTGTAATGCTTACTCTCAAACTCTTTGTTTACACAGTAGTGATATTCTTTGTTTCTCTCTTTATCTTTGGATTCCTATCTAATGATCCAAGACGTAATCCCGGGCGTGACGAATAAAAAAAGGACTTTATTGTACATTTTTGAATTTCAAAAAAAAGATCAAATATCAATTCATCAACAAAAACGGAAAGAAAGGGATTCGAACCCTCGGTACGAAAAACTCATACAACGGATTAGCAATCCGACGCTTTAGTCCACTCAGCCATCTCTCCCAATTTGAAATTTTGAATCTTACTTTCCAAAAGTAAGATAGAAAAAAAACCCCTCTCTTTCCTTATTTCTCGTTATCTTTATTAAAATTAGATTTTAGATTAGAATTCTATTCACATTAGATAAAATCTATCTTATCTATATAGATATTGAAAAAACAAGGGTCGAAAGAATTCTTTCAAAAAAAGAAAGAAAATAAAAAATATTTCTTCTGTCAAAATATATTGTTTCGTTTCTTATCCTGGCTTGGTTCATACCTAGCCAGGCCTTTTTTTGTACCAAATCATATATATTACAAATAAATGTTTAACAAAATTCTTTTTATTGAATGAAATATCAATATAAGGACAATTTTGATTCTATTCTATATCCTAGAATCAAAGTTTCATTTTTTTCGTTAGTCTTTTGAATTATTGACTTCTATTTTATTTCCTGATTTATTATTCTAATTATTAAATTAATTAGAATCGACTTAATAATCTAATTCGAATATTAATAATATTCTTTATTTTCTTCCTTTTTTCTTCCCCCTCCTCTTATAGAGGTACTGTACTGAAAGAAACTTGTTATTGAGTTATTAATAATTAGGAATCCTCTTTAACTAATTTATTGAAATAAACCCGATTAGGTCTAATAAAAAAACTAAAACACACCTATGCTATCATTTTCATTATTATTTTCGGATTCTATCTCTTATTCTGATTCTGATTACGCTGATTACCTTCTTATTCGACAAAAGATTTATTTATACACAATAATGGCATTGTAGCGGGTATAGTTTAGTGGTAAAAGTGTGATTCGTTTTAGTAATCCCTTTTAGAGTTAAGGGGTCCCTCGGATTTGCTTCATATTCCGAACAAAAACTTTTTTTTTTAAGGATTGAATCCTTTCCTTTACCTATCAATTCACTAAGAAGGAGTCGAGGAAGAATCGAAATTCTCGTGATTTGAGTCCAAGGTTCAAATTTTTGATAAATTTTGAAAATTGGATTTTCAAATAGCGAAACACAATTTGTTTTATTGGATCAAGACTCCCAATAACTATGCGTATGGATAAAGGATCCATGGATAAAGATAGAAAAGTGTAGTTCGAATCGTAACTAAATCTTCAATCTTTCCCTATTATTCTAGAAATAGAAAGAAGAAAGATTAAAGCAAAATAGCTTATCTATTAAATAAGGATGTCTTTAGTTTCCGAAGGACATTAAACTTTTTTTAGTTTTAGCTCGGTAGAAAGAAAAAAACTTTTCCTAAGGATTCTATTACATCAAATAGAAATAGAGAACGAAGTAACTAAGAGAATATTGTTAGAATACCTTATTCTATATTCCAGAGGGGATTGTCTAGAAAGCCGAATCTCTTTGAATGCATTCAAAGAGACAGCTGACATAGATGTTATGGTTCAACAATTTTTTGATTTCATTCAGGTCTTATTTCAATCTTGATATTTATTCATACATCCATAAAGGAGCCGAATGAAATCAAAGTTTCATGTTCGGTTTTGAATTAGAGACGTTAACAATGATGAATCAACGTCTACTATAACCCCTAGCCTTCCAAGCTAACGATGCGGGTTCGATTCCCGCTACCCGCTTAATATAGTATTCTATATAAAAAGAATATTTTGATATTCAATATCATTAATCCTATATTCTATCATAATAGAATATTTTTCTATTATGAGTGTATCTTTAAGATAGAATATAGAATTCCGTAGATTCTATCCCCATAAATATCATCTTTTTAAGAACACCAAACCAAAAGCCAAAAAGCAAGAAATGTGAAAAAAAAAGCGTCCATTGTCTAATGGATAGGACATAGGTCTTCTAAACCGTTGGTATAGGTTCAAATCCTATTGGACGCAAGTTCTTCTATGTATTTTTTTTAGGTTTCTATCCAAAAGATATTGCTTTTTATGTTGACTGATTTGCATCAGGGATGCTTCAAATAGGGCGTCTTAGATGATTATTTTCTCGAAATTTTATTTTGTTAATATGAATTGTACAAATGTATTTTGAATAGTATTGAATATTATTAATTATTTAATACAAATAAATATATTAATT